CAGGCTAGCTATATGCTGTGTATTATCAACGATTTCCACAGAAGGCGGTGAGATGATGTCTTGAGCAGTTACATATCCAGGACCCCTGACACAAATAGACGCATCGCGAGTTCCATACAGATTACTTCTCAATACAACTTCTTTCAAATTCATTAAAATTTCATGTACTGATTCTTGAATACCTACTATGGTAGAATATTCGTGTGGTATTTTCTCAGATTTTGCACGTGTGATACATGTTCCTTCTATTTCTCCAAGCAAAGCTCTTCGCATCGCAATGCCTATAGTATCGGCTTGGCCTTTCATAAGTGGAGACAGAATAAAGCGTCCATAATAAAGACGCTTACTGTCTGCTCTTGATTCAACACACTTCCACTGTAGTGTCCGAGTAGATACTGTTACTTTCTCTCGAACCATAGTAATATTATTTGATCAGATCATTGAATCGTTTATTTCTCTTGAAATCTCTTCAATGTTTATTTCTACACACGTCTTTTTTTAGGAGGTCTACAGCCATTATGTGGCATAGGGGTTACATCCCGTACGAAACTTAAGAGTATACCACTTCTACGAATAGCTCGTAATGCTGCATCTCTTCCGAGACCAGGACCTTTTATCATAACTTCTGCTCGTTGCATACCTTGATCCACTACTGTACGAATAGCATTTCCTGCTGCGGTTTGAGCAGCAAATGGTGTCCCTCTTCTTGTACCCCTGAATCCACAAGTACCGGCAGAGGACCAAGAAACCACCCGACCCCGTACATCTGTAACAGTCACAATGGTATTGTTGAAACTTGCTTGAACATGAATAACTCCCTTTGGTATTCTACGTGCACTCTTACGTGAACCAATACGTCCATTCCTACGTGAACCAATTCTTGGTATAGGTTTTGCCATATTTTATCATCTCATAAATATGAGTCAGAGATATATGGATATATCCATTTCATGTTAAAACAGATCCTTTATTTTTATTTGTACATCGGGTCCTTTAGAGTCCCTTTTAGAAAGATTATCCTTGTCTTTGTTTATGTCTCGGGTTGGAACAAATTACTATAATTCGTCCCCGCCGACGGATCAGTCGACATTTTTCACAAATTTTACGAACAGAGGCCCTTATTTTCATATTTGTCATTCCTTACCTTAACTGAATTCCGAATCTATTTCTTGGAAGAAAATAAGTTTCTTGAGATTTTGAACTTCGAATTGTATCCCCATGAAAGGAATGTTGAAGTTGAAACAACTGCCTAATCGGTCGAATCCTTGTTGCGGAGTCTATAAATTATACGCCCTCTGGTGGAATCATAACGACTTACTTCAATTTTGACTCTATCTCCTGGTAGTATCCGTATAAAACTACGTCGGATCCTTCCTGAAACATAACCTAGAATCAGATCTTCATTATCTAAACGAACCCGGAACATACCATTGGGAAGTGATTCAGTAATTAAACCTTCATGAACCCATTTTTGTTCTTTCATTCCAGGTAAAACCCCCTTGAAGTATCAACTAATGGAGGAGGAGTGATATTAGACAACCCGTCCTTTCTCTTTTTTTTTTCACAAATAGGAAATTTCGGATCTAATTCGGATATTAGAAGGATTACCATATATAACACAAAATTTCTCCGCCGATTCCTTCTAGTCGAGCCTCTCGGTCTGTCATTATACCTCGAGAAGTAGAAAGAATTACAATCCCCATCCCACCTAAAATTCTAGGAATTCGTTGATAGTTAGAATAGATTCGTAGACCAGGTCGACTGATCCGTTTTAAATTTAAAATAGTTCTATATGGTCCTTTCCTATTCCTTCTATGTTGGAGGGTTAAAACCAAAAAATATTTATTGCTTTCCCGATGTTTCCTCACGTTTTCGATAAAACCTTCTCGTAAAAGTATTTTAACAATGTTTTCGGTGATGTTAGTAGATGCTATTCGAACTGTCCCTTTTCTATTCATGTCAGCATTTCGTATCGAGGTTATTATGTCAGCAATAGTGTCCCTACCCATGATGAACTAAAATTATTGGTGCCTCCAAATTTGGATATAATAAACATGCTCTTTATTTTATTTATTTATGAATTATTAAAGGTATATACGTGAGACACAATCTACTAATTAATCTATTTCATTCAAATATCCCTATATCATAGTCTTATCTTATAATACCTCAGGGGCTAATGAAACTATTTTAGTAAAATTTAACTGTCTCAATTCTCGGGCGATCGCACCAAAAACTCGAGTTCCTTTTGGATTTCCTTCTTGATCAATGACAACTGCAGCATTGTCATCATATCGTATTATCATACCGTTGTCACGTTTGAGTTCTTTACAAGTACGTACAATTACAGCTCTGATCACTTCTGATCTTTCTAGAGGCATATTTGGTATTGCTTCTTTGATCACAGCAACAATAACGTCACCAATATGAGCATATCGGCGATTACTAGCTCCTATGATTCGAATACACATCAATTCTCGGGCCCCGCTGTTGTCCGCTACATTCAAATGGGTCTGAGGTTGAATCATATCATTTTTGAATCTGTTCTTTCAATGCAAAAAAGGGCGAAGGAAAAAAAAAAGAAATATTCTTTGTCCAAAAAAAGAAACCTGCAATTTTTTTTTATTCCAAAGACCCCTTTTCTTTGGTTCTATATTTCTATCCCGAAATAATGAATTGAGTTCGTATAGGCATTTTTGACGCCGCTATTGAAATAGCCTTTCTGGCTATATTTTCTGCTACTCCGCCCATTTCATAAAGTATTCTACCTGGTTTAACAACAGCTACCCAATATTCGGGAGATCCTTTCCCCGACCCCATACGTGTTTCCGCAGGTCTTACTGTAACTGGTTTGTCTGGAAATATGCGTACCCATATTTTTCCACCACGGCGTGCATTTCGTGTCATTGCTCGTCTCCCTGCTTCTATTTGTCTAGATGTGATCCAAGCGGGTTCAAGTGCCTGAAGAGCATATCTACCGAAACAAATACGATTACCTCGATAAGATATTCCCTTCATTCTTCCTCTATGTTGTTTACGGAATCTGGTTCTTTTGGGGTTATAGTTGATGGTTGTTTCGCAATTCCATCTCTACTACAAAACTGGACATGAGAGTTTCTTCTCATCCAGCTCCTCGCGAATGAAACGATTGAAAAATAGTTAATTAAGATAGACATGTATTTAATGAATAATACACTGAATCATGGGATTCCTTACTATTTCATCTAATCTATTCGAAATTTGTCTATCTTGTTTGGATATAGAACTAAACATATATTTTTATTTATAGATAATGTCATTTTTTAGAATGTTATAACGAATCTTTCTTTTTTTTTTTTTTCTTTATCGTATCGGATCGCCCAAAATTTAGCAATCCAATAAAATAAAACTTTCGCGGGCGAATATTTACTCTTTCAATATCTAGTTCAGTTGTAGGGTTATCCCATGACCTCTCAGAATAAATGAATTAGTCCTCGGTTCGTTCCGCCATCCCACCCAATGAATCATTAGGATTCGTTTTCAATAGAATCTTCTTCATTCACAGGTTCCGTCGTTCCCATCGCTTCTCAATTAATGGTTAGGTCTGAATTCTACAATGGAGCCCCTAATGAAATTTTTTCTTGAGTCAATCTTCTCAGTCTTTATTGGCTCGAAGCTCTTGATTTTTTTGTTCTATGAACAGATTCATCTAATTAGGGACGAATCAGAGTATTGATGCTTTATTACATTGCCTTTTATGAGATGACTTATAGACCTTACATATTAGATTGGAATCATATATCATTAATATTATTTTTCTCTCTTTCTCTCACCCTTCCAGTTATCCACATCCTTCTATATTTCGCTTCACAACTCATAATCAGATTGGTTTTTCTTTTGTTTATGCAAAAAAAGATTTTAGTTGCTATAATGATATGACCAATATATCATATCTTGACTGGTTCTTTGGATCCAGATAATACGAAGCGATGAGTTGGTTATTAGTTCTATAGTTAGTAGTCCATACTATGGGCCGGTCCACTTTTTTTTAAATCCTAACCCTAAAAAAAGAACCAACGAGTCACACACTAAGCATAGCAATTATATGAAATGGTCAATCTAATTTTTATTCAGCCCTATAGAATTGCTAGAATTGCTCATTTTTGTTTTGATTGAACAGAAAAAGAATGAAAGAGTTTGTCATTTTTTGTTCCATCACTGGATAGAACGGAAAGGCAAGTAAAGGCTTCTTATTCCTCGTCTACAAATATCCAAATTTTGATGCCTAATACCCCATAGATAGTTCGAACTGTATAAGAACAATAATCAATTTTAGCTCGAATGGTTTGTAGGGGAACCCTACCTTCTCTGATCCATTCGACGCGTGCAATTTCTTTTCCGTCGATACGCCCTGCAATTTGTATTTGAATTCCTTTTGTATCTGCCTGTTCAGTTAATTCAATAGCTTTTTTCATTGCCTTGCGAAATGAAACTCTATTTTTTAATTGTCCGGCTATAAATTCTGCAAGAATATTAGGGTGTCCATAAGGTTTTGCAATTCTTGTAATAGCAATGTTGAGTTTTCGGTTCACACAATTAAATTCTTTTTGTACATTCATCTGTAATTCTTCGATTCTTCGTGGTTTACCTTCTATTAATAACTTTGGGAATCCCATAGAGATTATGACCTGAATCAGATCGATTCTTTTTTGAATCTCTATGCGTGCAATTCCCTCGACACCCGAGGATATTCTTATATTTTTTTGTACATAATTCTTTATACAATCCCGTATTTTTTTATCTTCTTGTAGACCCTCGGAATAATTTTTTGGTTGTGCAAACCAAAGGGAATGATGACCTTGGGTTGTACCAAGTCTGAAACCAAGTGGATTTATTTTTTGTCCCATACTCCCCCACTACTATACATATCATGACACGGCATATTTGTGTACTTTTTTTTATATATCCATCCAGGTTTTTTTAACCATATGATATATTCTTTATTTACCATATGCTATATT